AATTCTATTCAATTCTTTTATTTATTTTATTTATCTTGGAATCAAATCATTGCGTTGAATTTATTAGATAATGATTCTTATATCTAAAAGTGTATGCCACTATTTTTTTTGCCATTCTCTATCATTTCCATTGTATTGAATGAACCCTATTTGTTCCAATCGGACATGATTCTATCATTGATGTGCCTCCAATTCAATATGAATAGATATATCCCACCTCTATAATCTCTCCTCCCTTCATTTTGACTTTAAAAGCGCAATTTGTAATACTGGAAGGACGATACTAATTACTTATTTTTTTTTTTTTTTTCGCCCTATCTTATCTGAATGACAACAAAGGAATATCTTAATTATAATTTTAATTGTATCTTTATAATAATAATATCTTTAAATTCTTATCTTAAAATGGATTCACTATCATTATATTATATAATATAATTAATTATATAATTTATTAGAGATAATTAATAATTACTTAGCATAATTTGGTATAACTGTTCTAAGAAATAATTTTAGACTTTTCTAAAATATAATATCAAATTCAATTTGATATTATATTCTTAATCAAGTAATAATTATGGAAATATTATGTATTTTTAAGTATTATTATTAAGTAATTATTAATACTATGAATTAAAATTTTAAAAATAATAAATAAATAATAAATATTAATTAAAATAAATTAATAGCTAATATATTAAATCTGGTAGTTTCCGGACTCCCTATTCACTATTTCTATTTCTGCTATGTGAGCCCGCTTAGCTCAGAGGTTAGAGCATCGCATTTGTAATGCGATGGTCATCGGTTCGATTCCGATAGCCGGCTTTTATCTATCTATTTTTTCATGATTGATAATATCTTCTCCCCCCTTTCTTCAAATATCGGTCGCTGATCTATTATGTCGTGTTAACTTGCAACTATGAATAAAAAATAGATTGGAATGGAGCAATTAGATCTATACAGAACAAATCATAAAACAGAGACTTAACTTCCTTACTATCATATACAAAAAATATAGATATTGATACAATGCATTTCATTCTATTTTCATTCTACTTTAGTATTGTATACTTCAGTAGATTTAGCCTTGCTTTGTTTATCCTTTAGTTCAGTCTTAATTTAGATTTTTCTTTAAATTTTTCAATAAAAAAAAGGAGTTTTATGTCTCGTTACCGAGGGCCTCGTTTCAAAAAAATACGCCGTCTGGGGGCTTTACCAGGATTAACTAGTAAAAGGCCTAGATCTGGAAGTGATCTTAAAAACCAATTGCGTTCTGGGAAAAAATCGCAATATCGTATTCGTCTAGAAGAAAAACAGAAATTGCGTTTTCATTATGGTCTAACAGAACGACAATTACTTAGATATGTGCATATAGCTGGAAAAGTCAAAGGGTCAACAGGTCAGGTTTTACTACAGCTACTTGAGATGCGTTTGGATAACATCCTTTTTCGATTAGGTATGGCTTCAACCATTCCTGGAGCCAGACAATTAGTTAACCATAGACATATTTTAGTTAATGGTCGTCTAGTAGATATACCAAGTTACCGTTGCAAACCCCGAGATATTATTACTACGAAGGATAAACAAAGATCGAAATCTCTGATTCAAAATTATATTGCTTCATCGCTCCGGGAGGAATTGCCAAAACATTTGACTATTGACTTATTCCAATATGAAGGATTAGTAAATCAAATAATAGATAGTAAGTGGATTGGTTTGAAAATAAATGAGTTGTTAGTCGTAGAATATTATTCCCGTCAGACTTGAACCTAATGAAAATAACAAGAAAGGTTCAGACAATTTGACTTTATACCATACCCTTTTTTTGTCGAAGGAATATAGATTTAAGAGCCTTGATCCACATTTTTTTTCTTATTCACGTATCACAAATGGATCGGCAGTAGGATTTTTTTTTTTGCTTTTCCCATAATTTATATTTTACGTACCACAGTAATGTAATTAGGAATAGAGAATCTCTATCAAATCAAATAAAGTTCTTACTTACTGTTGGAATAATGCTATCAATTGTTATTTGAATTTGATACATTGTGATCGGTAACGTTGGTGACTCGATAGAAACGGAAAGAGAGGGATTCGAACCCTCGGTAAACAAAAGCCTACATAGCAGTTCCAATGCTACGCCTTGAACCACTCGGCCATCTCTCCTACATAATCATAATCTTATTATTGACCAGAAACCGAGTGAAGTGAATAGCGAGTCATTCATATTATTTATTCCAGTACGGGTAGGACCCATTACTGGTTACATAGGAATAAAAGATTCCTTTCAAATTTCATATTTCTCAACACCAATTTACTTAATAGATTTTTATATTTTAATTGTATGACGCATACGCATTATGCAAACAAAAGAGTATGGTTACTCTCCTCTATTTTATCATGGAATTATTATTCCATTCTTTATTTTTCCTCTTTTGATTATAACCAAATCAAAACTTTTCGAGTTACCAGAATCTATAGTAAAATAAAGTCCTTGGTTAGTCAACTTAGAGAAAATCGTAATAGTTCCGTTTATCAGTATACTACTTAATTTGTAGGAAATCCAATCTCATTCAAATATTTCATATCTCATCCCCCCTTGGGCACAATTTGAGCGGAATATCCACATCTTTTTTTAGAATTAGTCTATTTTTATGATATTTCGTACTACTGTACAATTCGGATAATTTTCCTTTGGGAAAATGAGAAGAATTATAGAATGGATTATTAATTATGCCTAGATCCCGGATAAATGGAAATTTTATTGATAAGACTTCTTCAATTGTAGCCAATATCTTATTACGAATAATTCCGACAACTTCAGGGGAAAAAAAGGCATTTACCTATTACAGAGATGGTGCGATTTGATTTTTTTTCTTGCTTTTTTAGACCTTAATCTGAGAGAGAAGCGTGGTTCGCGATAGAAAGAAACAAATTGGTTTTAAACCAACGCTTGGTGAAGGTGAAGTTTAAAGATAGAACAATTCCTTCTGTCGTGTATCCTCGATTGATACGGCTTCAGATGCTTTAATTATCGATTTTAGTATTGAGCGAAAGGTTACACCTATAGGTTCTGGATTGCGGGTCAATACTACGCCACTAGTACCAATGGGCGGCATAGAGGAAGAAGCACTACTCTACGGAATCAACAACACGAAAACTTTGTTATATTATAAATTACCCCTTCTCGGTATTGGGACTAATAAGAATGAATGGTTGGGACAACAAACATCCATCTCGTTTGTACTTTGGATACCCATATAACCATCAAAGATTGTTGAAGTGACTGATTCCTGGAAATAGAAGACGTTGTGAACAAAGAAATTGTTGGAGTGACTATTTCCATCTAGCACTAATACAATTGGTGTTAAGAAAAGACCTCTTTCGGGAAGGCTGGCTAGAAATTTCTTGTAAAAATACTAGCCCCCATCAGTTCATAATGAGAATAGTGAAATCTTGATTCCAGAGATTATGTCCCTTAGTACTATGCACAGAGGGGAGGAGCCGTATGAGATAAAAATCTCATGTACGGTTCTGGAACGGAGATTCTTTGAATAGAATGAACGGCCGTAACGGATGTCGGCTCAATCCGAAGGAAATTATGCGGAAGCTTTACAGAATTATTATGAAGCTACGCGACCAGAAATTGATCCCTATGATCGAAGTTATATACTCTATAATATAGGCCTTATACACACAAGCAACGGAGAGCATACGAAGGCTTTGGAATATTATTTCCGGGCACTAGAACGAAACCCATTCTTACCACAAGCTTTTAATAATATGGCCGTGATCTGTCATTACGTGCGACTATCTCCATATATAGAAAAAAGATAAAGGCTAGTAAATACTATAGTAAATACTAGAATAAAATAGGCTTTCTACATATGTATCGTCCAAAGCAACGATTTTTATCAGCTGTAGCAAGGAAAAATACTTCAAATATAAATAAATAAGTACGCCTATATACTCTATGGATAAAGGATCGAATTGATAGAGAAAGCACCGTAAAGATCAATTAGCAAGTTATTAGGTCGATACAGTTAAGAACTGCTTACTTATGTCATAATATGAGATATAAAGTTAGGAATCTACTTATGTAATAGAGTCGATCTACTAAGGTATTGAGCAGCGGTGTAGCATCAGATCCCAAAGATAGTAAGTTCTTTTTTCTTACGGAGGAAAGTCTTTTTCAAAAATTCTATATGAATTTCATATATGAGATGAAACCGAGATAGTTACCTTTCAGAAAATCCTAACGATATAGGGGGAGTTAATTCTTATGAAGGTAGGAGAAAAGATAAAACTGATTATTGATCAAAATTTAGAGTTTGAAACTTATGTAATTAACTTAACTTCGTCTGGTTAACCCAAGAAAACTGGGATAGGTTTATGAAAAACCTAAATTCAGTTAGCATAGGGTAGATTAAAAAGATGGGACACAAAAAGAGTCGATTGCTGAGCCGTATGAGGCAGGAAACTCTCAAGTACGGTTCTAAGGGAAGGAATTTAACCACCTATTCCGACCGGGGAGAACAGGCCATTCTACAGGGTGATTCTGAAATTGCGGAGGCTTGGTTCGATCAAGCTGCTGAGTATTGGAAACAAGCTATAGCGCTTACTCCAGGTAATTATATTGAAGCACATAATTGGTTGAAGATCACGAGGCGTTTCGAATTCGAATAAAAGCACTCTCTTTATTAATTTTTTAATTTATTAAAATGGTGATTGGATCCATCAATCAACTAAAATAGATAGTTACTATGAGAAGATCCAATCAAGAATTTCATTATATCTCTTCCTCCTAAAAAATTCTATTTTTATAGTATCCCATAAGGATAAATGATAGGGATACAGCAGTATCAAATCGTATAGGATATAGCTAATAAATAAATAAAGTATGCCCCCGAATTACTAAATATGGATATCGCATAAGAAGATGTTTCATAGAAGTATATCGATATGGGCACTTTTACATTCAGATATAAATACACTAGCAA